TTATTTACTTATATTATAGATATTATAGATATAAAAATATATATAAAAGTAAATATAATATAAATAGATAAATATAGAAAAAAACGAAAAAGCGGGTAGCGGGAATCGAACCCGCATCGGTAGCTTGGAAGGCTAGGGGTTATAGTCGACGTCAACTCAGGATTTTTAACGTCTCTAATTCAAAACCGAACATGAAACTTTGGTTTCATTCGGCTCCTTTATGGAAGATGGAGAAATTCTATGATTGAAGCTGTGAACGAAAAAAAAAGCAACAAAATTTGACCCATAACATCTATGTCAGCTTTTCTATCTTGAATACATTCAAGACAGCTCGCTTTATAGATGATCCCTCTATAAGAGGAAGATTAGAAAAATCTTTCTAGTTAGTTCGTTCTCTATTTCTAGTGGAGAGAATCCTGAGGAAAAGCCTTTTTTCTACCGAGCTAAACGAATATGTTGATGTCTATAGTAAACCAAAGTCATCATTTTATAGCTATTTTGCTTCAATTTTCCCTCGACAAATAAAAATAGAAGATTTAGTTACGATTAGAAATTTTTTTACTTTATCCATGGATCTTTTACTCATACTCATTCAATTGGAAGTATTAATCCAATTCAATAACAATTCTGTTTCGTAATTTCAGAATCCAATTTTCAAATTTTTAATTCAAATTTGGATAAAAATCACGAGAATGTGGATTTGTCCTCGAATTTGTCATTGCGAGGTAAAGGGTTAAATCCTTTTTAAGAAATGAAGTTTTTGTTCGGAATACAAAGAAAACCGAAGGACCCCTTAACTATTAGGGGATTCATATAACGAATCTCACTTTTACCACTAAACTATACCCGCTACAATGTCATTATTGTATAGAAATGGGTTTTTGTCGAACAAAAAAAATTGTAGCGGTATCAGCAAAAATAGGGTGTTGATGCCTTTTCTCAGGTGACTCTAATTATTTAATTATTAATAAAAGGGATTAGTTAAATAACCTGTTCTATCTTTTTTTGCTCGAGGGTTTTTGACCAATTAGGTTTTCGATAAAATAACTTCAGTTATAACCTAAAAATATCTGATGGAAGAATCCACGGTTAAATAATTTAACCCCCTTTTTTCAAGTAAAGAATTTATCAAATAAAAAGGAGAGGATCCTTTTAATTATCCTTTCTTTTTTTTTACGTCTAGTTTTCGGAATTAGTTCCAACTATATCTAGTAAAAAAAAAAAGAAAGAATAATCCCTTTTAGACTAAAGTATTTTGAAAAGGCCCGGCTAGGTACTAACCCGGCCAGGCCGTGGGAATGAGAAAGCCCTTACTCTTACTTTATCAAAAAAAAATCATGGGATTGCGGTTAAACCTTCTTTAGATTTATATAATAAAGGAAAAATCAAGAAGAAATACTCTTTTCAATCCTTACCTTATACATGTTAAGTTAAGTAATGTAACATAGTACTTATTCTTTTTCAACTGGAGAGATGGCTGAGTGGACTAAAGCGTCGGATTGCTAATCCGTTGTACGAGCGATTCGTACCGAGGGTTCGAATCCCTCTCTTTCCGTTTCCGTTGAAGTTATCTTTTCGTTTTCTTTAATATTTATCGGAAAGGAAATCCTTTTTATTTTGTTAAAGTAAAATTCCTATTTAAATTTAAATTAAATTTAAAGGAGTAAATCGAAAAAATTTTAAGAAAATCTGAAAATAAAGCAAAAGAAAGGAAAAAGTCTTATCCTATTTTTTTATTCTTCTCGTCCAGGATTACGTCCTGGATCATTAGATAGGAATCCGAAGATGAAGAGAGAAACAAAGAATATAACTACTGTGTAAACGAAGAGTTTGAGAGTAAGCATTACACAATCTCCAATATCATTTTTTTTATAAAAAAGAGAATAGATTCGCCATTTTTATACCACATATCCTAACTATTTTGATACTAAGAAATGAAGCAGTTTCAAAAAAAAATGAATTTTCATAAATTCATTTGTAATATTTGGAAGAAGACTCTTTCATTACCAAAAGTTTTTTTAATATCTAAAACAAAAATAGTTAATTCTTGAGTAACCCACTCGAGTTTTTCACCGGAAAAGGGTCAGAATGCAGAAATGAGGTGATCCAGATTTAGCGCAACTATTTTATTTGCACCAAGAGCTCAGCTCTATCTGATCTTATCAATTGTTAGCATTTTTATCGAATAAAGCATGCATTTTTCTAGGATAGTTTTTTTCTAGAACAGTATTCTATTAAATAGCTCAGCGAAAGCTTACAGCAGCTTGCCAAACAAAGGCTAAGAGAAAAAATAGCAGGGGTATAACTGGCATAAGATCTACAATTGGATTTAAAAAGGCGTAGGCCTCAGGTAATTTGGCAAATAAAAAATGAATCGAATAAAGGTCAGAATTAAGACAGATACCACTCAAACTGAAGATATTAAGCATAACAAAAGTTTTTTGTTCTTGGAGATAATTGCTTTTTGATTGAGTTATTGATATAAGGGAAAATGAAGAAAGTAAAATAGACTCAAAAACCCTTCTTTTTCTTTGAACTTACCCCAATAAAAATCCTTCCATTTTCAATTCAAATTTGAAATAGAAGAAATTTGAATTTCATACAATATCTTATATCTTAATTCAATTATATGTAATGATCAATCCATTTTTATATAATTCTATATCAACACGTGTTAAAAATTATTCATTCCATAGAAATTTTGGCTGGAATTGACGAATAACCAATACTAACAGTAGTGTTTATTAGTGAAGAATTTAAATGCAGTGGGGCGTGGCCAAGTGGTAAGGCAACGGGTTTTGGTCCCGCTATGCGGAGGTTCGAATCCTTCCGTCCCAGAGGATATTGATTATATGTGAATAAAGAAAGATTTTTTTTTTTCAAAACCCCCGTTTATTTACAATAACAAGGTAAGTACTTAGAAAAACTGTATCTGCTGGCTCCCTTAATTTAAAGATTAAAATAAAAGATATTTCTTGGTAGAAATGGAATTCAATCAAGGGTATTAAGTCTCTTCAGACAAGACTCTAGTGGGGTAAAATAAAAACTAGGAACAAGAGCTTAATCCGAATCCTTTTTTTATATCTAGACTAGCTCACCTAGTGCATCTCGGAAAAAAGCCTGCTTTTTATTTATGCTTCATCATCTCCATAACGAAAAGTATCCATTTTAATACCTTGATCTGTTCTATGAAACCTCATTAATAAAAGATCAAGTAAATTACATACGTAACAGATGCTTTTTTCTTTGAACCCCCTTTTTGTAGGTATTTCTATTTTGGCTCTAATTCCAAAAATGAATTAATAATTGTAAATATAGATATAGATAACAATTCTAGTCACTTTATGGAAAGATTACAGAAAATTGACTTTCAAGTGGGGACTTCAATGTATCGTTCTATTTCAGTAACAACAGTGTTTTTCTTTTTGTGATAAATGCTTGTGACCCTTTTAATTGAAATAGTTAATCCATAATTAAGTTGACAGTTGTTTAACTTAGCGAATAGATACGGAAATCCTTTACTCGTTCGATTCCTATTTCTTTGATCAGATAAAGCAATAAGGAAGAAAAATTTTTCACAGATATACATACCTCTTTTTATCTACTTCATAAAAAACCGGAATTTTCTTTTTTTTACTTAGCTATTTTCCTTAACCTATTGATGGTTGAATTCGAAAAGAAAGATGGATTTTTCTATCTTAGGATAGGCTGAAAAAAATGTACTGTATTCAAATAATGATGTCCAAATAATGATGTCGAAGTAGGAATTTTTTTCAATAGTTTCCATGATTTCCTGTGAGTTCTCGGTACTCGAAGATGCAGATTCATTAAACAGGACTCGTTTATTCATCTTATTTCTATTGTATTTTTATTATAGAATTCTATTCTTCTATAATTATATAAATATAATACAATATTTTTTATACAATAATATACAATAAAATTTGGGATTTAAATAGAGGATTTAAGAGGGGATTTAAGTGAAATTCTTCGTGAGGATTTCCTTAGAAAAGAATTTCGCCACCCATATACACGTAAAATGCATTACTATATAAGGAGTACTGACCAAACCAATGACTACTCATGATTCCATTTCTAAACTATAGGATGTTATGGTAAAACTTCGTTTGAAACGATGTGGTAGAAAGCAACGTGCGACTTGAAGGACATGATCAGCTGTGGATTCTTACATCCGTCATTTTAGATAGCAATGAAGGTGCCCTTGGCTCGACATCTTTTCTTCTGTTCTATTATTCTCGATTAGAATTCAAATAGTACATAATATGATGGAGCTCGAGTAGAAACTATTGATTTCTCAGGGGCAAGGATCTAGGGTGAGTGTCAATGAATAAGTTGGAACAACTTCGTAAGTTTATCTTCAAGATATAAATCGAAAGGATCGAATTCGAACACGTTTCAAACCCGTTTTTTCGAATTGGTAAAACTCTTTTGATTCAAAGTGTATAAAGTGGGAATCAATCATTCGAATGATTCTTTGATATAAGAAATCATAAAAAAAGGGTATGTTGCTGCCATTTTGAAATGATTAAGGATCACCGAAGTAATGTCTAAACCCAAGGATTCAAAGCAAAGATAAAAGATCGTGGAACAAGGAAAGACTTTTTCAATTGTCTTAATAGCTAGAAAAGAAAAAAAACTTCTAAACGAGACAGAAAGGGGTTAGAGCCCGCTCAATAACTGAAATTCCTAAGGTCATTCTTTGAACTATTTGAGAGTTATCTAACTTGAGTTATGAGTACGAATGTCTTTTTTGTTTTTTTAGAAACAAGAAAGGGCTTTATTGTGATTCTATTTATTTAATGATTTTAGGGATCTACTTGGCATTCAAATTATAGAATTTCGAATCATTTTTTCGTGAGCCGTACGAGGGGAAAACTTCTTATACGGTTCTGGGGGGGGTATTACATCTATCCCAATGAGCCATTTATCGAATTGTTGCAATTGATGTTCGAGCCCGAAGAGAAGGAAGAGATCTTCGTAAAGTGGGTTTTTATGATCCGATAAGGAATCAAACCCATTTAAATGTTCCCGCTATTCTCTATTTCCTTGAAAAGGGGGCTAAACCGACAGGAACTGTTCATGATATTTCAAAGAAGGCAGATGTTTTTAGGGAACTTTTTCTTAATCAATCAAAATGAAAGAAAAAAAAAGTGTGGGTATGACTCGGATCTAATCTAATTTTTTATAACTTTTCTTTACTATTCTCTTTAATCAGAACCCATTTTTTATTGTTCCTCTAAAATCACATGATAAGAATGAAAATACCTTGTATTGGTTTGATATTGATAGAAAAATCTTCAAATGAATAGAATAACTCAAGAATTTGGATCTACAAATAGAAAATTATGATCTTCCCTTTAATTGGATGGTTTTCTTTGCAGTTCTAAAGAATGAGATTAAACTTGCTTTGTCAACTTCGTGATTAATTAATTCCAATATATTGTTTTCATATTTGCTATTTCCATTTAGTTTTTATCTATCTATTATCTATGTAGCTAATCCATGTAGTGCCAATCCAACACAAGTCCTTCTTTTTTTCTTATTAATTTAGAATGGAGTTTCTTGTCGTTTTTGTATTGTATTTTTTTCTCAACATTTATCTTGACAACAGTCTATCGAACAAATATAATTAGATCGTGGATAAAAAGAAAAAGATCCATTTCATCTTCGTTCCATAGATTTTCGTTTTTCTTTCCTTCATTTTTTATTAGTTCTTAGTTCAATGTTTTGATTGTGTTATGCAATCTTTAGTTTGGTTTTGATTAGATTTATAGACTTTCCTTTTTGGCTTGGTTGGGGTTGCTAACTCAACGGTAGAGTACTCGGCTTTTAAGTGCGACTAGGATCTTTTACATATCTGGATGAAGCAAGGGATTCGTCCATACCGTCGGTAGAGTTTGTACGACCACGACTGATCCGAAATAGGAATGACTGGAAAAAATAGCATGTCGTATCAATAGAGAATTCTGAGAATATTTCATTCTTAAAAGTTTGGTCCTGATTTGCATTCTTGGAGCAAAATAAAATGAATTGAAAGTTGGGTCAGGTGAATAAATGGATAGAGCCCTTTGGCTCCAATTGTAGGGAAACAAAAAGCCACGTGCTTATCTTCGTAATTTGAATGACTACCCGATCTAATTATACGTTATAAATATATTAGTGCCTGCTCCGGGAAAGGTTTCTCCCATGAATGGATTATCCATTAAAAAAAAAAATCCTAACTATTCTCCCTTTTAGAGTGGGGATGACTGTGTAAAAGAAGCCGTATATTGATAAATATCCATTTTCCAAAATCAAAAGAGCGATTAAGTTGGAAAAATAAAGGATTTCTAACCACCTTCTTATAATGAATCAAAGTTTTTTATATGGAAAAGAGAGGATAGAGAGTCCGTTGATGAGTTTACTATCTCCGAGGTGTTTATTCTTTAGGGGTTTATTCTTTATATTCCTCTAATACCTTGTTTTGACTGTATCGCATTATGTATCATTTGATAATCCACGAAATCCATTATCTTTTATTCAAATTGAATTTCTATTTTAAATGGAGGAAGTTAAAGGATATTTAGAACTCGATAAGTCTCGTCAACATGACTTCCTATATCCACTTATCTTTCAAGAATATATTTATGCATTTGCTCATGATCATAGGTCCGTTTTGTTGGAAAATGTGGATTATGACAAAAAATTAAGTTTTCTACTTCTTAAACGTTTAATTAATCGAATGTATCAACAGAATCATCTAGCTCTTTTTACTAATACTAATGGTGGTTCTAAGCAAAATGCATTTTTGGGGCACAACAAGAATTTATATTCTCAAATGCTATCAGAAGTTTTTTCAGTAATTATAGAAATTTTATTTTCTCTACGACTTGAATCTTCCTTCGAAAGGAAAGAAATAGTCAAATTTCAGAATTTACGCTCAATTCATTCCTTATTTCCTTTTTTAGAAGACCAATTGGTACATTTAACTTATGTGTCAGATATAGAAATAACCCCTCCCATCCATCTCGAAATATTGGTTCAAACCCTCCGCTATTGGGTGAAAGATGCTTCTTCGTTACATTTAGTCCGATTCTTTCTTTACAAGTATGATAATTGGAATAGTCTTATTACACTAAAGAACTCCATTTCCATTTTTTTAAAAAGGAATCAAAAATCTTTCTTGTTCCTCTATAATTCTCATGTATGTGAATCCGAATCCATACTCGGTTTTATTCGTAACCAATCGTTTCATTTACGATCAACATCTTTTGGAATCTTTTTTGAGCGAATCCATTTCTATGGAAAAATAAAAAAACTTCTTTTAGAAGGCTTTTCTATTCAATCCAAGCTAGGGTTGTTCAAGGATCCTTTTATTCATTATGTTAGGTATCAAGGAAAAGCCTTTTTGGGCTCAAAAGGCACGCCTCTCCTGATGAGTAAATGGAAATATTACCTTATCAATTTATTGCAATGTTATTTTTACGTGTGGGTTCAACC